GCAATTGGAATGATATTAACTCCTATTTATTCATTATCTATGTCACGCCAGATGTTCTATGGATACAAGATATTTAATGCTCCAAACTCTTATTTTTTTGATTCTGGACCGCGAGAGTTATTTCTTTCAATCTCTATCTTTTTACCCATACTAGGTATTGGTATGTACCCCGATTTTGTTCTTTCACTATCAGTTGACAAGGTCGAAGTTATTCTATCTAATTCTTTTTATAGATAGTTTTGATGAATAAAAAAAATCCTATGATTTTTTTTTAATCCTTCGTTGTACAATGAAAAAAAGAAGGCTTCTTCTTCTCTTAAGTTAAGTAAAAAAAATGAATTTGAATCGGCGCGAACCCTGTGAATCACTACAATATTTGATTCAGAGGGTTCTCATCAGTTCACACAAAGTTTTTTTTATCTCATATGCACTGTACACTTTTCTATTCGTATTCGTAAGAGTCTTTTTTGAATCCTTTTGAATTCAATTAGATGTTAATGTAAATGAACCATAACTATGTAGCCCTATTCCTAATAGATTGACCCCAAAATAGCATATCCAAATTATAAGAAAGCCAATAGACGCCACAATTGCGGAATTTTTACCCTTCCATTTTATATTGGTTCGAATATGTAAATAAATCGCGAATACGATCCAAGTAATAAATGCCCAAGTTTCCTTTGGGTCCCAACTCCAATATGATCCCCATGCTTCGTTAGCCCATACTGCTCCAGAAAGTATCCCTATGGTTAAAAAGATAAATCCTAGACTAATAACCCGATAACTCCAATAATCCAATTGTTGAATAAATTGCGACCTGTAATAATTCTTCGGAGAAAAAAAAGAAGTATTTTGTAAAACATTTCTTCTTTCATTCATGTATTCGATTTCACCAAAGAAAAATGACCCATTTAAATTTAATAAATGATTACTTGTAAAAAAAAACTTTCTGTTTGCAATGACTAGAAGTGCTACTGATAATAATGATCCACATAAAAGGGCTGCATAGCCCAATATCATCATACTTACGTGCATTATTAACCACTCGGATTGAAGAGCGGGTACTAATATTGCAGATTCGTGTATTTCAGTTAAAAGACCTGAAGTAGCAAAGCCTTGGGTAAAAATAGCACTTGGGCCGATTATTGCGCTTAAAAAATTTTGATTTTTTTTGAAATACGGAACTATATGAATAAGGGAGAAACTCCATGAAAGGAAGATTAATGATTCATATAAATTACTTAGTGGAAAATGTCCCGAATAAATCCAACGAGTAACTAATAATCCTGTTATACAGAAAAAAGTCATTATCATGCCCTTTTCTGATGAATCGTAGAGTTTTATGATTTCATCGACTAAAAAGGTTATCAAATTAATTGTAATTACAATTGAAACGATCGAAAAAGAAATATGAGTTAATATATGCTCTAAGGTTGAAAATATCATAAAAATCTTAAAAAAGAGGAGTTCTTTAATTACAAGAAATCAGGAATTGAATTCATTATAGGATCTATTTAGTTTTTTTAGAAGATGGCATGCCGCCACTCGGACTCGAACCGAGATGCTCTAGCACTGCTTCCTAAGAGCAGCGTGTCTACCAATTTCACCATAGCGGCTTGTCTTGAACTCATAATAGCCTATGAATAAGCAATCGTCTAGATTTAAGAATTCAATTGGTTGCAATATTTTTTAGGAAAGATTCAAATGGATGAATAAAAATTAGTTCAAATAGGTATTTGAAGGTTCATTATTTTAGTTTAGGGCCTTAGTTTTCTTAAGATTTTCGTGTATTTTATACTCTCCTCAACTTGAACTCTTTAAAACTGGATAGTTTTATTATCCATTAATAGGATAGAACTAAAAAAAAATCCATTTTCTTAATGAATCCAAAAGAAAAAACCTATTTTGGATCACTCAAAATTGATACATTATTTATCCAGACTCTCTTCACTAAGTGTTTTTGATTTTCTTGATTGGGTTGATCGCGAGAGATATATGGGGGTGTATATAGGAATTCAGAGAAAATCAAAAAGTCAGAAAGTTACGCAAAAGGGTTTAAAATTTTAATCAATTAGTTTCAATGATTTTAGTAACTAAAGATTCAAGATTTTCTATTTGCTCTTCTATAGATAGAGAGAAAAAGTGGATATAGAGAAAAAATAAAAAGTTGTATTATTGTAACAAATAGGTCGATGGGGAAAATAAGACTCCCCGCCTCGGAAATGAGAAAATAGACTAAAAATAAAATGGAGTATCTTTTGTTTATTCTTTTGTCAACAAAAAGGAAGTATTTTTTCTTTTTTGAATTGAATTGAGTAAGGTAAACAGAAGAATTCTTATTCTACATATTTTAAGAGCAGAGCGAATTCCATTACCTATTGAGTTAATCAATATGAAATGGAATTCATTAATTTGATTTTTGAAATGAGTCAATTTTTGAGTCAAGTCGATTCAGATTATTCCAACGTTTTATTACTTATTTTTTTTTTTTCGCACAAAA